TATGAATTCGGGTCGATTGGATCGAGTGAAAAATCCTATTGTTTTGGTTGTGGACTCAAGGGTTCAGGTTCAAACATGTTCTTTGAAGAAATATATGAGTTCTATTATAATAGAAAAAAATATGTTTTTTTTATTCCATTTAAGTAAATCGAGAAAAGGAAAAACATAATAAGAAATGACACTCCTATCATAGGAATGGAAATAGCCTTGTTGCTGCTTCAATAACAAGCATTTTCATTTTCAAATCAAATAAATCATTTGATCTATGATTCATTGGAACAAGGAATGGCCTGGCTAGGTACTGGCCAGGCCGGGGGAATAAAAGAAAGAACTTTTCGGACGAAATCAAAGAGGGACTCTTTCTATTGGAGATATCTGTTTCGAATCATTATCTAAAGGGAATTGATGATTGATCAAATTCGTCTATATTTATAGAATAAAGAAAGATAAGGAAAAACTTTTATCAACCTTTACTTCACGCGTCACATATGAATTATCCTTTTAAAATTGGGAGAGATGGCTGAGTGGACTAAAGCGGCGGATTGCTAATCCGTTGTACGAATTATTTGTACCGAGGGTTCGAATCCCCCTCTCTCCGTTTCTTCTGATCACTTGATATTTCCCTTTCGAATTCGAAAAAATCTCTAACCCCCTTTCTCATAGTTAAATGTATGGAATGGAGAAAGAAAATCCTAAGAAAATTCAGAAATCGAGCAAGGAAAAACCCCTGATTTTTTTATTCATCACGTCCAGGATTACGTCCTGGATCATTAGATAGGAATCCGAAGATGAAGAGAGAAACAAAGAATATCACTACTGTGTAAACGAAGAGTTTGAGAGTAAGCATTACACAATCTCCAAGATCATTTTGGGGGAAATAGGGGAATAGATTCTCCATTTTTGTACCACATATTCCGTTTTGACACCAAGAAAAGAAGCGGTTTCTAGAAAACATAAGGAATTTGCAGGAATGAATTTGTAATAAGATTCTGATTCTTTCGTTAACAAAATGATCTCTCATACCTACAATTAGGTATTGTAGGGACCATACATAGGGTCTTCGACCCCCAGAAGGAATGAAGAAATGAGGTGATTCCGATTCATCTCGGTTATCCAAAAGAATTTCCATGTTTGAGTCGAGGGTTCATTATCTGATCTTATCAACTCTTAAGAATATCATTTTTTTTTTATCGAATAAATCATGAATGTTTCTAAGACAGTATTAAAGATCTCATCGAAAACTTACAGCAGCTTGCCAAACAAGGGCTAAGAGAAAAAAGAGCACAGGTATGACTGGCATAACATCTACGATTGGATTGAAAAAAGCATAAGCTTCGGGCAATTTGGCGAAGAAAAAGCTACTCGAATGAAGGGCAGAATTAAGACAGATCAAACTAAAGATATTAAGCATAACAAACATTTTGTTCTTGGAGAAAATTTCATTATTATTGGGTTATTGATATAAGGGGAAAATGAAGAAAGAAGGGAAAGTAGGCCGCAAAATCTTTCTTTTTCTTTGAACTCCCTCAATCAAAAATCCTTCAATTCTCAAATGAGAATAGAAGGAATCATACCTTACATACAATATCTTAATTGAATTATATGTAATGATCAATAAATTCATTTTGATTCTACATCTACATGTGTAGAATCATAGCAACAACCAATTCAATAGATATTGGGGCTGGAATTGACGAACAACCAATACCGATATTAGTGTTTATCGGTGTCGAATAGAAATAAAAATGGGGCGTGGCCAAGTGGTAAGGCAACGGGTTTTGGTCCCGTTACTCGGAGGTTCGAATCCTTCCGTCCCAGACCAATTCTATCATAACAAAGATTGTTCTTTTTAAGAATCTTCTGTTTAAGGGTGTAATGTTGGATACAATGTGATCCAATCTTTCTTTGTGATTTCTAATGATTCTTCTATAGAATCATATCCTCCCTTTCGATTTTGTTTCTCACAAACAAACGGATCGAGTATCAATGACATGTGGATGGAAATAAATATCTTTTTTATATAGGTAGGATGGGAACAAAGATCAAAGTGAAATTCAAAAAAAAAAACTGGGTGGGCCATTCAGCGTATGTTCGCCCCCTCGCCCATATTCATATTGAAGGTTAGTTAGTCATTTGGATAAACTTTATGCCCCATATCTATGATATTTGGATTCTCACATGATGCATTCTGAGTCGAAATGCGAAATAAAAGAGAAGTCTCTACCTTCCCTAAAGTAAATATAAATAAAGATAGGGTAGACAAAATGACTAATTCTATGTGGATCCTGAATCCTAAAAAACGGGGGGGTTCTTGGTATTAATTCCATCGCTGGAATTAAAGCTCCTGAGACTGGGGTGGGACAAAATCAAACAAAATAGTAACAACGAATTGATATGAACCCATTTTGCTTTGTACTTATACAAGACAGGATAGCATCCCATAAGAAGATCCTTTTAAATTGGCTTTGGATATGATTCATGATCCCCATGGAATTCGTGTCGATATGAGTTAATCCGCAAAGGAAAGGAAGGTATCAATTTCAAGACCCTTGTCATCCGGATCTTATTAACAAACAAGAAAATTCAATACGGAACAGATTATTTTCTTTGGACCTAATTTCTTTTATTTTGTATTTGATTTGGCTCCAATGAATAATTGGAAATCAATGTAGCGATCAATTGGGGGAGGGGGGAGATTCATACATTCACTTTACTTTATGGAAAGATTCCTGAATCTGAAGTAAGGAAAAATCTGTAGAAAATGAACATATGTATTGTTATTGTTCTATTTCAGTGATCAGTGACACCGGTGTTTCAGTTTTGGCGAAAAAGATCTGCGATCCCTTAAATACCCACGATTACCCCCGGTAACACTTGTTTGGTGTATCTGATGAATACGATAAAATCAGACTCCTACGATTCTGATTTTATCAATCAGATGAAAGAATACCTGAAAGAATACCGACCTTCATTTTTTCTTTCATGAGCCCCTTCTATCCATCCCCAAGAAAACAAAACAATTGGATTTGTTTCTTGACCCATTTATCTGGTTTAAATTATTGATGATTCAATCGGAAAGGAAACATAGAGGTCTCTTATGATGATCAAATTCGCGTCTGATTTAATTAATCAGATATCTGCTAAACATTTTTAGATCCTCGTTGTACCGACTTGTTGATGGATTTAGAGATTCAATTCAGTCTTTACTGGAAAACTTATTTCCAGTAATGATGTCGAAGTAGGAAATTCTTGAAATTGTTTTTTATGATTCCTTATAAATTCTTTCTACTCGAAGAAGTGTGACATTGGTGAATCTATCCTATCGAGTCACTTGCGATCTTTCCCGGTCATTGGAATAGCTTATTTAGTTAATGACTCATTCTGTTCCGGTATCGGTAATCTAATTAAAGACCCTTCTTTAGTTTTAGTTGTTTGAGAAAGAATTGGATCTTTCATGATTCATCATCCCTAACAATCTGTTGAAGATGTAAAGAAGTGTTAAGCAACGCGTTTCTTCGTGTTTTTTATAAATGTGTTTCATTCTTCTAATAAAATATGGGGTTAAATTATATTCTTGCTGAGACTTCTCCAGATCCATCTATGAAAATGAAAGTATGGAGGACTTCATATACTATATACCGATTGAGCCAATGACTATTCATGATTCCATATTGAATCAATTCCATACCGGTCCAAAATTAGAGGAATGTTATGGTAAAACTTCGTTTGAAACGATGTGGTAGAAAGCAACGTGCGACTTGAAGGACATTATCGGCTGTGGATTCTTGTACCCACCATTTTATATATCAAAGAAGATGCTCTTGGCTCGACATAGTTTGTTCTATTCCACTAGGACCCCAATTTTGGGGTTGTAATAAAATAATATAATTATAATATAGCACATGATGGAGCTCGAGCATAAAGAATTGGTTCATTTAGCAGAGAGAAGGATCTAGGGTTAATGCCAATCAATAAGTTGGAACAACTTCGTAAGTATATCTTCGGTATAGAAATTGAAAGGATCAAGTTCGAACAAGTAAAAAAAAAAAAGTAAAATGAATTTGTCGAAATAGTTTTACCAATTCCGATCAAAAGTGTATCACAGGGGAATCAATCGTTTCCATAGAACGAAATAACAAAAGGTATGTTGCTACCCTTTTGAAACAATTAAGGATCACCGAAGTAATGTCTAAACCCAAGGATTCAAAGCAAAGATAAAATAAAGGATACCGGAACAAGGAAACACCGTTTTCAATTGTCTCAACAACTAGATCAGAATGGGGAAGAAATAAAATCGATTCTAGGCGAGACAAACAAAAGAGGTTAGAGACGGCTCAATAAATGTTTAAGGATTTCCCTTCGAGCTCTTTGAGAATTACCCAACTTGAGTTATGAGTACGAATGAGATTTCTTTTTTTTTTTTTCAGGAAGGAAGAACAAAAAAAAAATGACTCAAATCATAGTCTAATTGATGATTTTGTGGATCTATTTGCCACTACAATACATAAATTCGAATCATTCTTTTTCGAGCCGTACGAGGAGAAAACCTCTTATACGTTTCTAGGGGGGGTTGTTCATTTATGTCTATCCCAATGAGTCATCTATCGAATCGTTGCAATTGATGTTCGATCCCGAAGAGAGGGAAGAGATCTTCGTAAAGTGGGTTTTTACGATCCGATAAAGAACCAAACTTATTCAAATGTTTCCGCTATTCTATATTTTCTTGAAAAAGGCGCTCAACCTACAGGAACTGTTCATGATATTTCAAAGAAGGCGGAGGTATTTAAGGAATTTCGAATTAATCAAATGAAATTAATGAAATAAAAAAAAGGGGGGGGGGGTGCCCAGTATCTAGCTTTGTCTAATTGTTTCTCCACCATTCCTTATTTTTTTTCTCTATTCTCTATTCATTGTTGCTCTCACATGACCCCGTATCATAGAACTATAAAAAAAAATATCTTCTCTTGATATGAGACAGATAGAAAAAAGATTGAGTGAATAGATGAAATAACTGGGAAATTATGGGATTACCATCAATCAGATGGTTTTCGTTGGGACTCCACCAACAAACAAAAGGTCAATCTTGCTTATTGTACCTCTATTGAATAAATATTGAATAAACCCGACATTTTTTTCCTACCGGAATTCCTTATTTATTTCCCCACTCATACTTCATCCCTTATCTATGTTGTAGTGTCACTCCAACACAAGTCCTTGTTTTATTTATTGAATTGGTTTTCTCAACATTCAATTCATATTGACAATGGTGTATCGAACAAATATAATTCGATCGTGGATAAATAGATCTATTTATCCACATTTCATAAGTTTGTTTCTTTATTTCACTCAAACGATGGGTTCGTCAATTTCGTTGTGACACAAGAAGTATCTTAGTTAATATAATGAAAAAAAAAAAATAGAGTATGGGTAGTCTATAAATTTTTACATCTATTTAGATTTTCTCTATAATTTATCCCAGAATCTGTTGTATTTTCATCTGATCTCTGTTCATTTTTATGTTCACAATTGATCATCAAATCTTTCTTTTTGATCTGTTGCTAGTTCAATGTTTTGACGAGGTCGGGCAATCGAATCTCTTTATTTATTTTTTATTCCGATCGTATCTACACACCCTATTTATATGGGTTGCTAACTCAACGGTAGAGTACTCGGCTTTTAAGTGCGGCTATGGTCTTTTACACATTTTGATGAAGCAACGGATTCGTCCATACCATTGGTAGAGTTTGTAAGACCACGACTGATCCTGAAAGGGAATGAAAGGAAAAAACAGCATGTCGTATCAATGGAGAACTCTTAGAATACTTCATCCTTAACGGATCGATACAAAATCTTGTTTTGATTCTTTTCTTGGAAAGGGGTCAAATCAATTCAAGTTGGGTCGAGTGAATAAATGGATAGAGCCCTATAGCTCCAATTATAGGGAAACCAAAAGCAACGAGCTTCTGTTTGTTCTTAATTCGAATGATTACCCGATCTAATTAGACGTTAAAAATATATTAGTGCCTGATGTGGGAAAGGGTTCTCTTGTGAGTGGATCATCAATTCCTTTTTTTTCATGAATCCTAACTATTCTCTATTATGTTCTCTATTATGTAGTGGAGACGAATGTGTAGAAGAAACGGTATACTGATCAAAATTCATTATTCCAAAGTCAAAAGAGTGATCGGGTTGTAAAAATAAAGGATTTCTAACCATCTCTTGTAACTATAACGAACATAAATAAATTGGATGGAAATAGGATCCGTTGATTGTCCTTTCTGGCTCCGGGGTATCTATTCTTTTCTTACTATATACCTTGTTCTGACCGTATCGTACTATGTATTATTTGATAACTCAAGAAATCCCCCATTTGGTTCAAGTGTAATTTCAAATGGAAATGGAGGAACTACAAGGATATTTAGAAATGGATGGATTTCGGCAACAATACTTCCTATATCCGTTTCTATTTCAGGAATATATCTACGCGCTTGCTCATGGTCATGCTTTAAATGGATCGATTCTTTATGAACCGGTGGAAAATTTAGATCATGACAATAAATCCAGTTCACTAATTGTGAAACGTTTAATTACTCGAATGCATCAACAGAATCGTTTGATTATTTCGGTTAATGATTCTAATCAAAATCGATTCGTTGGGCACAACAATCATTTTGATTCTCAAATGATATCGGAGGGTTTTGCAGTCGTTGTGGAAATTCCATTCTCGCTGCGATTGGTATCTTCCCTAAAAGAAAAAGAAATAGCAAAATCTCATAATTTACGATCTATTCATTCAATATTTCCCTTTTTCGAGGACAAGTTATCACATTTAAATCATGTGTCAGATATACTAATACCCCACCCCATCCATCTGGAAATCTTGGTTCAAACCCTTCACTCTTGGATACAAGATACTCCTTCGTTGCATTTATTGCGACTCTCTCTCTACGAGTATTGGAATTCAAATAGTCTCATTACTTCAAAAAATTCCATTTCCCTTTTTTCAAAAGAGAATCAAAGATTCTTCTTGTTCCTCTCTAATTCTCATGTATATGAATGTGAATTCATATTCATTTTTCTCCGTAAACAACCCTTTCATTTACGATCAAAATCTTTTGGATCCTTTCTTGAGCGAACACATTTCTATGCAAAAATAGAATATCTTGTAGTAGTGCTTTGTAACGATTTTCAGAAAACCCTATGGTTGTTCAAAGACCCTTTTATGCATTATGTCAGATATCAAGGAAAATCGATTCTGGCTTCAAGGGGGGCTCATCTTCTGATAAAGAAATGGAAATCTCACCTTGTCAACTTTTGGCAATGTCATTTTGACTTGTGGTCTCAACCGGCCAGGATCCATATAAAGCAATTATATAATCATCCCTTCTATTTTCTGGGCTATCTTTCAAGTGTACGACTAAACTCTTCGGTGATAAGGAGTCAAATGCTAGAGAATTCGTTTCGAATAGATACTGCTATTAAGAAATTCGAGACCGTAGT